TCAATTCATCTATTCTGAGAAGTCACGAACAAGCGCTACGACTGAAATAGAGATTGCAAGAGTAAATATTCGCCCGCGAAAACTTTCTTTTTTTTTTGAATTTGAATTGGTAAACTTGGATAAAGGACAAAATAAAATAAAGATTGATTAGAACGTTAGAAAAAAAACTATTATTTAGAAAATTATTTATAAAAATGTTCTAATATCTATTCAAATTAATTGAAATTCCATTTTGAATCCTTTTATTCGCGAGGAGCTGGATGAGAAGAAACTCTCACGTCCAGTTCTGTAGTAGAGATGGAATTCCGAAACAACCATCAACTATAACCCCAAAAGAACTAGATTCCGTAAACAACATAGAGGAAGAATGAAGGGAAGATCTTATCGAGGTAATCATATTTGTTTCGGTAAATACGCTCTTCAGGCACTTGAACCTGCTTGGATCACATCTAGACAAATCGAAGCAGGTCGACGAGCAATGACACGAAATGCACGCCGTGGTGGAAAAATATGGGTTCGTATATTTCCAGACAAACCAGTTACAGTAAGACCTGCTGAAACACGTATGGGTTCGGGGAAAGGATCCCCTGAATATTGGGTAGCTGTTGTTAAACCGGGGCGAATCCTATATGAAATGGGTGGAGTAGCCGAAAATCGAGCCAGAAGAGCTATTTTACTAGCAGCATCCAAAATGCCTATACGAACTCAATTAATTATTTCGGGATAAAAATGTAGAACCGACAGAAATGAGTCTCGGGGATGAAACCGCAGGTTTCTTTTTTTGGACAAACAATATTTCTTCTATTTTCTTTATCCTTTGCATTGGAAGAATAGACTAAAAAATTGATATGATTCAACATCAGACCCATTTAAATGTAGCGGATAACAGCGGGGCTCGAGAATTGATGTGTATTCGAATCATAGGAGCTAGTAATCGTCGCTATGCTTATATTGGTGACGTTATTGTTGCTGTGATCAAAGAAGCAGTCCCAAAAATGCGCCTAGAAAAATCAGAAGTAGTCAGAGCTGTAATTGTCCGTACCTGTAAAGAACTTAAACGTGACAACGGTATGATAATACGATATGATGACAATGCTGCAGTTGTGATTGATCAAAAAGGAAATCCAAAAGGAAGTCGAATTATTGGTGCAATCCCCGAGGAATTGAAAGAATTCCATTTTACTAAAATAGTTTCATTAGCTCCCGAGGTATTATAAAATAAAATGAGATCGTGTTTGGGGTATTTGAAAGAAATAGATTAAGAACTAGATTAATTCGTAGATTGTGTCTCAGGCATATACCTTGAAAAATTCATATTCATAAACCAATAAAAAAACCAATAAAATAAAGAAAAACATGTTAATTATATCCAATTTCAAGACACCAATAATTTTAGTTCATGATGGGTACAGACACTATTGCTGAGATAATAACCTCTATACGAAATGCTGATATGGCTAGAAAAAGAGTGGTTCGCATAGCATCTACTAATATTACCGAAACTATTGTTAAAATACTTTTCCGAGAAGGTTTTATCGAAAACGTCAGAAAACATCGAGAAAAAAACAAATATTTTTTGGTTGTAACCCTGCGACATAGAAGGAATAGGAAAAGACCCTATAGAAATTTTTTCAATTTAAAACGGATCAGTCGGCCCAGTCTACGAATCTATTCTTACTCTCAAGAAATTCCTAGAATTTTAGGTGGGACAGGGATTGTAATTCTTTCTACTTCTCGAGGTATAATGACAGACCGGGAGGCTCGACTAGAAGGAATTGGCGGAGAAATTTTATGTTATATATGGTAATCATTTTAATATCCAAATGGGATCCGAAACCTCTTCCTATTTATAAAAAAAAAAAGAAAGAGGGTGAGTTGTCTAATATCGTTTCTCCTCCATTAGTTGATACTTCAAGGGGGCTTTACCTGCAATGACAGAACAAAAATGGATTCACGAAGGTTTAATTACTGAATCGCTTCCCAATGGCATGTTCCGGGTTCGGTTAGATAATGAAGATCTGGTTCTAGGTTATGTTTCAGGAAAGATCCGTCAAAGCTCTATAAGAATACTGCCAGGAGACAAAGTCAAAATTGAAATAAGTCATTATGATTCAACCAGAGGACGTATAATTTCTCGACTCGACAACGAAAACGAAAACGAAAACAAGGATTCGAAAGATTAGCTGGTTTTTATTCAATACGATTCGAGATGCAAAATTTCAAGAAACTTATTTTCTACCAAGAAGTAGATTCAGAATTAAGATAAGGAATGACAAATATGAAAATAAGAGCTTCCGTTCGTCAAATTTGTCAAAAATGTCGACTAATCCGTAGGCGGGGGCGCCTTAGAATAATTTGTTCCAACCCGAGACATAAACAAAGACAAGTATAATCAGACACGCTAAAAGGCTCAATGTACAAATAAGGAATCTGTTTTGACATCAAATGGATATATCCATATATTTCTGACTCATATTTAGGAGATGATACAATATGCCAA